GAATACTCCGCCGGTATGAAAAGTTCTTAATGTTAATTGAGTGCCCGGTTCTCCAATAGATTGACCTGCAATAATACCTACAGCTTCTCCCAATTCGACCAGGTCGTCATGAGCTGGACTTCGGCCATAACATAATTGACAAATCCACGACGTACTCCTACAAGTAAAGGGAGTTCGAATAGAGATTGGTTGTGCTCTAAAAGTTATGAATCTATTGACAAGTCCAACTCCAATATCTTGATTTCTAGTAGCAATGCATCGCGAACCTATATATACATGATCTGCTAATACACGCCCAATTAATGTTTGGATAAAAATCCTGTCCGCCATCATTCCATTTCGAGGACTTACAGAAATACCTCGGACGGTGCCGCAATCTGTTCGACGTACAACAATGTGTTGAACTACTTCAACAAGTCTGCGCGTGAGATATCCTGCATCTGATGTTCGGATAGCGGTATCCACAACTCCTTTACGGGCTCCGTAACAAGAAATAATATATTCTGTTAAAGAGAGTCCTTCGCGTAAATTGCTTTGAATGGGTAAATCAATCATTTGCCCTTGGGGATCCGACATTAATCCTCTCATACCTACTAATTGATGTACCTGAGATGCATTTCCTCTGGCTCCCGAAAAAGACATTATATGGACTGGATTAAAAGGATCGGTCATCCGAAAATTAGGATTCATTTCTTGTCGCAAATATTCACTTGTGGCATACCAGATCTCGATCGATTGACGTAATTTTTCTACCGCGTGTACATTCCCATAATGATGGTGTTTTTCCAAAATAAAACTTTGTTGTTCAGCGTCTTGAACTAGCCATCTTTTAGAAGGTATTGTTAAAAGATCATCAATTCCTAATGAAATGGATGCGGCGGTAGCTTGTCGGAAACCCAGAGTCTTTACTTGATCCAGGATATGTGATGTATATCCTATTCCATAGTGATCAATAAATCGACTAATAAGTCGTTTCATGGCAGTTCCGTCTATCATTTTATTGTGAAAGACCTGAGTGGGCCGTTCTGCCATCAGTACCTCCATATTGCGCTGAGTAGAATTTGACAATGGGTTTGAGTCAGTGATTGTAAAACTTCCTTTTCTAGATCTTGATTCACGTAGAAATTCCGCAATTGCAATTATAGTCCTAGTTAACCCGGTGAGACTCGAATTCCCCCTGGTAGCATAGAATTACAACAGCCCTGCCAAAACCCCTGTATGGCTTCTTCTATTTCTCGATAAAGAGAAATATGACCGAGAGTGGTTCGAATATATATATAAAGAATTTCTTTTTTTATACTTCTTACTATTAGATAGTGTCCATAAATCTCATAATAGGTCCCCAAAGATTCATAGTGAATTTCGATGGGAGTTTCTCTTGCAGCAATAACGCGTTGATCTAGTCGCCACCGCAGCCACAAGGGACTACCTAAATTGATGCGTTTTTGCCGATAAGCTCCAATTGCATCATAGGCATTAGAAAAAAAAGGTTCTTTTTTTTTTGTATACTTATAGTTATTATCTTCATTTTGATAGTTTATACGATTACATGGATTATACCTATTTACACAAATACCCCGACGATTTCCACTCGTTAAGAAATAGAGTCCACTAAGCATATCTTGAGTTGGTGCAGAAATGGGATCTCCAATAGTTGGAGACAAAAGATTCATATGAGAAAACATAAGTAAACGTGCCTCTGCTTGAGCCTCCAAAGATAAAGGCACATGAACAGCCATTTGATCCCCGTCAAAGTCTGCATTGAAGCCCTTACAAACTAATGGATGTAAACAAATAGCACGCCCTTCCACTAAAATGGGCAGGAATGCCTGTATGCCTAATCTATGCAGAGTAGGCGCTCTATTCAGCAATACAGGATGGTCATCCAGAATTTCCTGAAGTATTTCCCATACAATCGGTTTTTTTTTTCGAATTTGACTTTTAGCAACTCCGATGTTCGAAGCAAGATGTTTTCTAATTAGGTCGCGAATTACAAATGCCTGGAAAAGTTCTATTGCTATTTCGCGAGGCAATCCACATCGATGTAATGAAAGTGAAGGGCCCACGACAATCACTGACCGCCCTGAATAATCAACCCGTTTACCAAGCAAAGTCTCGCGAACTCTTCCTTCTTTGCCTTCAATTACATCTGAAAGAGACTTGTAAACTCTATTATGATCATCCCTCATCGGTTGTCCGCAGATTCCATTATCAAGAAGTGCATCCACGGCTTCTTGCAGCAATTTTTCCTGAGATATTATTAATTCTTCTGGCGTAGCTATACTTGTTGTTAATAGATCTGTAAGAGTATTATTCCGATAGATAATTCTTCTATAGATTTCATTAATATCCGAGGTCACTAGTTTATCCTCATCTATATGATAGATTGGTCTCAACTCAGGAGGAAGAACTGGTAATAGACGCAAAACCATCCATTTTGGTTCTATATTTGTTCGAATAAAATGCTTAGCCAATTCCATGCGTCTAAGCAAAAAATCTT